AATATCATCTATAATACTTGATGAATCAAAAACTTTCAATTGAACTTATCCTTTCGATTGGAACTTATCCTTTCAATTGGTTGGTATTTTTGCCTATCCTCGTATCTTTCAAAAATGGAAACTTAGGGAAGTACTTTCTAAACATATGTAGAAAAAGAACATATTTCATTTAGCCCTTTCATGCCTACTATAACTAGTTATTTCGGTTTTCTACTAGCAGCTTTGACTATAACCTCAGCTCTATTTATCGGCTTGAGCAAGATACGACTTATTTGAAATTAATTAAATTAAATGAACAATTCATACAAAAATATTTCTGTGATAGTTCATATATTCTATAGTTCCTTACCGTATCAATTTCCAATTTTTGGTCATTGAGATTTAGAGTCAATACGGATTACTATTTATATTTAAGCATAGATATTACCTCCCCTTTCCCCTCTCAAACAAATTGAAATGATTGAAGTTTTTCTATTTGGAATCGTCTTGGGTCTAATTCCTATTACTTTGGCTGGATTATTTGTAACTGCATATTTACAATACAGACGTGGTGATCAGTTGGAACTTTGATTAATTAACATCCCTTTTTTGATTGACCTCCTACTTCCTTTAATTCGCGGGAGGTCAAAATTAGATTGGTTTCATTTTTTCGGTGGTAATTTTCGACCTAGCGCGACTAACAAGAACACAGAATCACGCTCTGTAGGATTTGAACCTACGACATCGGGTTTTGGAGACCCACGTTCTACCGAACTGAACTAAGAGCGCTTTATTATCACAATGAATATTTTGTGACCCCAATACGTCTTGCATATATACTATCATAAAATTAACGATTTTTTATGTATATCCAATTTTCTTTTAATCGATCTCAATTGATCCCCCGTTACTGTTCAGAAGATAAGTAATAGGTAGGGATGACAGGATTCGAACCCGCGACATTTTGTACCCAAAACAAACGCGCTACCAAGCTGCGCTACATCCCTTTCAATTGGTCTACAGTGTCATTGTAGAGAATCCCTGTTTTGTTTTCCATATCTTTATTTCTTCCATTGATATACACAAATATCTTGTCATTTCTTCTTTTTAGTCTCATATAACATATAATTATATTAAAAATAGTAAAAGACTTCTAATATATTTCTATTATATTATTATATTTCTATTATATTAAAGTATGAAATAAATATGAGACCCTGTAAAAAATGACTATTTTTCGAGAATTTCTGGCCTAAAGGGGCATATTTGTTTCTTTTAAGATTCAGAAAAGTACGATCTATTTTGTACATTTCAACTTGAATTAGGAATTCCGCGTACAAATACAAGCGGTCAGTCATTAAGTACATATACACATCTGGTTATATATGTATTAGCATTATGTATTAGAAATAATAAAGAAGGAGGAGAATTTAAAATGCGAGATCTAAAAACATATCTCTCCGTGGCACCGGTAGTAAGTACTCTATGGTTCGGGTCTTTAGCAGGTTTATTGATAGAGATCAATCGTTTTTTTCCGGATGCGTTGATATTCCCCTTTTTTTCATTCTAGTTATTGATATGGTAGGGGGGGAAGAGGATTAGAGATAGAATCAAATATCTGTAACTAATCCCTTCCCTTCTTTTTTTTTTCGAATATACGTTAGAAAAACAAAAAGGGGATGCCCCCTCTGTGAAACTAGTAATTCGGGCCAGGCTCAAATTTAAATAAAATTAATAAAAAATAGAGTAAAATGTGATGGTTGGGGCAACAATATCATACAAGATACTTAAATAAAAATTAAATGCTGTACGGCAATTTTAAATTCTAAATCGAGTAATATAGTTAGAAATCATTATATTACTTACTTATTAATTTAATATATTGTTATTATTACTATATTGATTTATATTGATTTATTGCAACGAAACCTTTCTTTCATAATTCGATTTCGAGTTACCTGTTTTTTTTTTGTTCCTTTCTTCTTCCTCGTTTCGGATCGGAAAATCAAAGAGTTGAATGAATCAAAAACCAAAGGAGGCTCATGGCCAAGGGTAAAGATGTCCGAGTAACGGTGATTTTGGAATGTACCAGTTGTGTTCGAAATCGTGTTAATAAGGAATCAACGGGCATTTCCAGATATATTACTCAAAAGAATCGACATAATACACCTAGTCGATTGGAATTGAGAAAATTCTGTCCCTGTTGTTACAAACATACGATTCACGGGGAGATAAAGAAATAGATCGAACCGGTCACTCGTGTGTCAGTCTTCCGTTCCAAGGAAGATCAAAAATGACATATTAGATATATCTAATATATAACAATATATAATATATATTAATTTTAATATAAACAAACCAAATCCTATTTCGATCAGATCAACCGTGATGGAGAATTAAGAAATAGGATTAGGATCTTTTCTTTAGGATAAGGAATAAACAAACCATGGATAAATCCAAGCGAATCTTTCTTAAATCCAAGCGATCTTTTCGTAGGCGTTTGCCTCCGATCCAATCGGGGGATCGAATTGATTATAGAAACATGAGTTTAATTAGTCGATTTATTAGCGAACAAGGAAAAATATTATCTAGACGGGTGAATCGATTGACCTTAAAACAACAACGATTAATTACTATTGCTATAAAACAAGCTCGTATTTTATCTCCGTTACCTTTTCTTAATAATGAGAAACAATTTGAAAGAAGCGAGTCAACCGCTAGAACTACTGGTCTTAGAACCAGAAAAAAATAGGCTGACTCTTGAATTGAATCAAAAAAAATACCAATCCAAACTCAAATGCGGATTGACGCTTTTTTTTTTCAAAAAATAGGAAATCCAGATTTGATTGTCGTGTCGTTTGAAAAAAAAAAAAATTGGGGAAGAATAGAAGAATAAGAAATATTTTTTATTCAACATGTTTCTTCATTTTCATTTTTACGACTTTTTCATATTTTATCATACTAATTTCTACTCTACCTTCCCAGAGTTCATTCTCCAGGGAACTCCATTTAAACCATTCCAACGGATTCCCTTCACTCTCTTTATTTTATGATCTCATTGGAAATCATATAAAGACAACTCTTATTTAATATAGCTATTTGTGCAAGTATTTTACGATTAAGAAGCAATTGTTTCTTGTACAGATTGTGTATTAATTTACTATAACTAAAGTATACTTGATTGTCTCGAATTACTGCATTTATACGAGTAATCCACAAACGACGAAAATCTCTCTTTTGTCTACCCCTATCCCGATGAGCCGAAACCAAAGCTCTTATTTTCTGTTGAGTAATAGTCCGAGTAAGTCTTGAATGAGCCCCTCGAAAAGTTGATGCAAATAAACGGATTTTTGTTCTACGTCTTCGAGCTATATACCCTCGTTTAATTCTGGTCATTGAATAAATGAAACTTTGATGAATAACTAATTGATTTCCTTTCTTTCAGTTATTCCCTTCCCGTGTCCTAGTCTATTAATAACAAAACGGATTCTTCCAATGTATAAAATAAAAATTCCAATGGCTTTTGCTACTCTAACCTTCCCGACCACGATTTTTTTCTAGGCATTTCGCCTAGAAATCAAAATTGTATTGATACTAGGTATCAAAAACACATAGTAAATAAAAAAGTAATAAATAAAAATGGATTATAGTGGGTTCCATCGTTTCTATGGTTACTTCTTAAACGGCGAGGTCCTCTCTATACACCGGAGCCCTTCCTTCATTTAATCAATGTTATTGTTAACTTGTACAGTTCACACCCTTTGGCTCTACCCATAATTATCTAGTACTAGGTCTTTCACAACGAGATCTATTTATACAGTAACGGTATTTAATTATGAAGATTTGCTGAGTAGCTGACCCTGTTAGTCCGTTCTTGCAAGAATAAGGCCTAAAATTTTGACTTTTTAAAATAAGATTTCCCCTGCTTAATGAATACCATTTGCTATCAATGGGGAATCCTTTCTCATCTTAAATTTAAAATTGAGGTGATTGGATTTGCACCAACGGGAACCATACATTTGATACCCCAATTGAAGGATAGATCTTTTTTTAAGATATTGAATATTCAATGGAGTTCGTCCATTCTATTCTATCCTACTCACTGGTACGGATCGGTGATACTGGATCAATTGTTTTCTTTCTTTTGTCCTAGTCCATGGTCTGAACGAGTCGCACATACACCCTAGTACATGTTCCTCGTCGCTGAGGACATCCTCCAAGAGCGGGGGATTTCGTGACATTTCTGATTGGCTGTCTTGTGTTTCTAATAAGTTGTTTAATAGTTGGCATGTTGAATCATATATATAATGGGCTGGTTTAGATCGATCTTAACCGGATGCTTAGGAATTCTTTTTTTTTTTTTTCTATATTTTCAATTTCTATATTAAGAAATTAATAAATAGAATATTAAATCCGGTAAGAAGATAAAATACCAAATCACGAATTCATGTGAAATCCTTGTTCTTTTTCTTTTTTATTCAGTCGCTACAAGATCAACAATTCCATGAGCTTGGGCTTCTGTTGCTGACATAAAAACATCTCTTTCCATGTCTTCGGATACAACCCATAGGGGTTTGCCTGTCCTTTGTGCATAAACCCTTGTGATGGTTTCGCGCAGCTTCAGCAGCTCTTCCGCTTCCAGGACAAATTCTCCCGTCTGTGCCTCATAAAAAGAACTAGCAGGTTGATGGATCATTACCCTGATAATATATGATATAACATAAAAAATGTTTCTTCTATCTCGCATGATGAAAGTGAGGAGATAAAGAATAATCAAAAAGATATGATATAATTGAACAACCGTACAGGCATCTTTTGCGCATTGCATACGGCTCTATAATGGAATTCGCTTTTTTTACCTTACCTTACTTACATCGAAGAAATATAAAATAAATGATAGGGTCTATCAGACTCGGGTTGGTAAATGATCCAATAACCATCCTTCCTTTTGTAGTAGTTCAAAAATACTATAAAAATACTATGATGGTTCCGTTGCTTTATATATTTATTTCGTCTGTTATTTAGCAATCCCAAAGTTTCTTTTTTTTTTTTCAAATAAAAAAACAAGATTTATTTTCATATTCTTTCATAACCTAAAAATTGTTAAGATTAAGAGCCCCTGCTGTGAAAACAAAAAAGTTTGTGACGCTGAAATAGGCCTCCCGATAGATTGGCTAAAATCGAAAATGCCTTTTTATCTCATACTACTCTTTCGATACGTAATCTAAGGGTTTAAAAAAAAAATTCTCATATCGAATTCGAAGTGCCATGCTATTATTACTTAATATTCATATAGTGCGAAGGCATAGTTTTCTTTTTTTCTCTCAAATCAAATAAAAAACTCATTGGCGCCGAGCGTGAGGGAATGCTAGACGTTTGGTAATTTCCCCTCCAACAAGAATAAAAGATCCCATCGAAGCGGCTAATCCCATGCATATTGTCTGTATATCTGGTCGCACAAATTGCATAGTATCATAAATAGCTACTCCGGGTATTACCCATCCGCCAGGAGAGTTTATAAACAAATACAGATCTTTGGTATCATCCTCTATGCTGAGATATACCATAAGACCAATAAGTTGATTCGAGATCTCGCTATCAACCCCTTGGCCTAAAAAAAGTAATCTTTCTCGATAAAGTCGGTTGATTGGGATAAAATGGTATCCCTTAGAAACCGTACATGCACCTTTTGATGCATACGGTTCAACAAAAATCATGAAAAAAAGGAATCAATGTGTAGATTCTAGCTTTTTTTTTCCTAACAGGTTTTTTTAACTTATAAAATGGACTTTTCTTTCATTTTTCAAGAAAGATGAGTTTTGGCCTGTTTTGTTTATCTAAAAAAAATTGCTAAACTTATCTGACTAACTTCTCATTGATGTATTGTTTCATCGAGATACAATCTAAATCGCGATGTAATTTTCTTGTTCCTGACTGGGCTTCTTCAATTTTTTTAGGTTTATGCTCTACTCCGAGTAAAGATCCGCCCGATTTGGATTTGTACATATAGGACAAATGCCCCAATACCACGTCCTTTTGCTATGACTTCCCCATTTTTTTTTCAATTTATTTCATGTCTTCCAACAAATATTCAACGCATTTATAATATTACTCGATTGATTAACAGTTTGAGATCACTTCTATTTCTAAATATCTAAATAAATAGAAATAACTAAAATATGATATAAATATGATATTAAGTCGTAATCATAAATATATTTATTACCAATTGGTTTTCTTTCTAAACGGAGCCTGGATACTTCATTTGATTGGTCTAACCAAGCCAACCATAAATTATTCTAATTGATAATATTAGTCCGTATACCCTCCCTAAAAAATGGATCTAATTGCACTTCACGCTCCAAATTTTTGATAATTGAATCAATCTTTCTCGGGCGAAAGAGGGGATATCTCGATCGGGGAAGAGAACGGGGAAATACCGTATGCCCAATATATCTGACAAGTCGCACTATACGTCAATCCACAATGCATCTTCCTCTCCAGGACTTCGAAAAGGTACTCTTGGAACACCAATAGGCATTAAATAAAAGAAAAATGAAGTACTATATCTCACTTTGATGTGAAAGCGTAACAGTGGGTTTAGTGGCCTAATACTATTGATTTTATTATCCTATTTTATCCATAGATTGACTAAGTTCATAAAAAAAGAAGACAAAATGAATAAAGGAAAATTCTTACAAATGAGTCCTTTGAATGATGAACAAATATATATATATTCACTCATATAAAATGGTATCAACCCCCTTACCATTGCGTATTGTTACTTATCGGGTGTAGAATAGATCTGCTTCTTTTTGTTCCTACGAACAAAATAGTTTCATTATTACTATTAGTAATTATTACGAAAAGCATCAAACAAATATTAATCCTTTCCCCGAGAGAATCCCCTAAAAAAGGGGTCTATAGCATAGCTTTTTCCTTTTCCAATGCAATAAAGTTACATTGTGTCTATTTTTCGTTGATAAAGGGGTATTTCCATGGGTTTGCCTTGGTATCGTGTTCATACCGTCGTATTGAATGATCCCGGTCGTTTGATTTCTGTCCATATAATGCATACAGCTCTGGTTGCTGGTTGGGCCGGTTCGATGGCTCTATACGAATTAGCCGTTTTTGATCCCTCTGATCCTGTTCTTGATCCAATGTGGAGACAGGGTATGTTCGTTATACCCTTCATGACTCGTTTAGGAATAACGAATTCATGGGGCGGTTGGAGTATTACAGGGGGGACTGTAACGAATCCGGGTATTTGGAGTTACGAAGGCGTGGCCGGGGCACATATTGTGTTTTCTGGCTTGTGTTTTTTGGCAGCTATCTGGCATTGGGTGTATTGGGATCTAGAAATATTTACTGATGAACGTACAGGAAAACCCTCTTTGGATTTGCCTAAGATCTTTGGAATTCATTTATTTCTCTCAGGGGTGGCTTGCTTTGGTTTTGGTGCATTTCATGTAACAGGATTGTATGGTCCTGGAATATGGGTGTCCGATCCTTATGGACTAACCGGAAGGGTACAGGCCGTAAATCCAGCGTGGGGTGTGGAGGGTTTTGATCCTTTTGTTCCGGGAGGAATAGCTTCTCATCATATTGCAGCAGGGACCTTAGGTATATTGGCAGGTCTATTTCATCTTAGTGTTCGTCCACCCCAACGCCTATACAAAGGATTACGTATGGGAAATATTGAAACCGTCCTTTCCAGTAGTATTGCTGCTGTCTTTTTTGCAGCTTTTGTAGTTGCTGGAACTATGTGGTATGGTTCAGCAACTACCCCGATTGAATTGTTTGGTCCCACGCGCTATCAATGGGATCAAGGATACTTCCAACAAGAAATATATCGAAGAATTGGTGCTGGCTTAGCCGAAAATCAAAGTTTATCCGAAGCTTGGTCTAAAATTCCTGAAAAACTAGCTTTTTATGATTACATCGGCAATAATCCGGCAAAAGGGGGATTATTCAGAGCGGGCTCAATGGACAACGGGGATGGAATAGCTGTTGGGTGGTTAGGACATCCTATCTTTAGAGATAAAGAGGGGCATGAGCTTTTTGTACGTCGTATGCCGACGTTTTTTGAAACATTTCCAGTTGTTTTGGTCGACGGGGACGGAATTGTTAGAGCCGATGTTCCTTTTAGAAGGGCAGAATCAAAATATAGTGTCGAACAAGTAGGTGTAACTGTTGAGTTCTATGGCGGCGAACTGAATGGAGTCAGTTATAGTGACCCTGCTACTGTGAAAAAATATGCTAGACGTGCTCAATTGGGTGAAATTTTTGAATTAGACCGTGCTACTTTGAAATCCGATGGTGTTTTTCGTAGCAGTCCAAGGGGTTGGTTTACCTTTGGGCATGCTTCGTTTGCTTTGCTCTTCTTCTTCGGACACATTTGGCATGGTGCTAGAACCTTGTTTAGAGATGTTTTTGCTGGTATTGATCCGGATTTAGATGCTCAAGTGGAATTTGGAACATTCCAAAAACTTGGAGATCCAACTACACGAAGACAGGTAGTTTGATACAATATTGCTTTGTTACTTTTCGTTTTTATTTTATTTGACTGACTATAGGGTTGGGGTACCGGATAAATCTTGATTTGACATTTGACTCGCTGCCTTTTCTTTGACTTTTGTTCTTTCTTTATCCGGGAGACGGTCCAAAATAAACAGGTATGGAAGCTATAATTGTAAACCACGATCGAATCTATGGAAGCATTGGTTTATACATTCCTTTTAGTCTCAACTCTAGGAATAATTTTTTTCGCTATCTTTTTTCGCGAACCGCCTAAAGTTCCAACTAAAAAGTAAAAGGATGAAATGATTTTTCATTATCTCAATTGAAAGTAATGATCCTCCCACTATTGGGAGGATCATTACTTCGACTAGTCCCCGTGTTCCTCGAATGGATCTCTTAGTTGTTGAGAGGGTTGCCCAAACGCAGTATATAAGGCGTACCCAGTAAAACTTACAAGTAAACCAGATAAAAAGATGGCGACTAGGGTTGCTGTTTCCATTATTATATAGTTTTAAGACATTATGTAGTTTTAAGACCACAATGGATCTATGATAAGATCATTTATTTACAACGGAATGGTATACAAAGTCAACAGATCTTAATGAATATAAAATATTATGGCTACACAAACCGTTGAGGGTAGTTCTAGATCTGGCCGCCCAAAACGAACTAATGCCGGGAGTTTATTGAAACCATTGAATTCAGAATATGGTAAAGTAGCTCCTGGTTGGGGAACTACTCCTTTGATGGGTCTTGCAATGGCTCTATTTGCAGTATTTCTATCTATTATTTTGGAGATTTATAATTCTTCCATTTTACTGGATGGAATTTCAATGAATTAGATTTACAAGAACCATTAACTAGCTTTTTCAATCCAAAGTGAAGCGTTTAGTTTTCTGATTTTTATCCCATTCTATTTTGGTAGTTCGACCGTGGAATTTCTTTTTTTCTGTATTTCCGGAATATGAGTGTGTGACTTGGTATAATTGATCCTATGGCTAGTACAGAGAATAGATCTGTCATCTTGATAGAGATGGTTTTACTTCGTCGGATATTCGTTTTAGTATCTGGAGCACGGAATATATGAAATAGATTACTATAGATTACTAAAGTATTAGAACTATGATTCATACTTAATAGTCAGACCTCGTGGCCGGACTTCAAAAAATTTTTAAAAGAGTTAGAAGTTATAAATAGAAAGATTTTGATTCTTTCAAACTTCCGTTTATGCTTATTTTGATCAAAGGACAAAGATTTCTTTTGATTTTTCGTCATTAGATCTAGTCATTGAATAAGTGATGATCCAACGGTTCTTAACTCAGGGAATTTTGGGACTTAGTTTGAGAAGGTTTTATTGAATCATCGTGGTTCTAGTATGAATCTGAGGTTTTAATCGATTCATAGGGTCTTAACAAGAGAATTCCTATCAATAAAAAAAAACAGCAGTAAAGCCGCATTACACATAAATAACAACAAAGAAAATAGGTAAATAGAAGATTCA